CGGTCAATCTCCGGTAGAAGGTTCCGTCGGAACAATTATTTATTTCAGGTACCTCTTAAATAAAAAAAAAAAGAGAGAAAATGTGGGGAGAAATGACAAGAAGATATTGGAACATGAATTTTGAAGAGATGATGAAAGCAGGAGTTCATTTTGGCCATGGTACTAGGAAATGGAATCCTAGAATGGCACCTTACATCTCTTCAAAGCGTAAGGGTATTCATATTACAAATCTTACTCGAACTGCTCGTTTTTTGTCAGAAGCCTGTGATTTAGTTTTTGATGCAGCAAGTATAGGAAAACACTTCTTAATAGTTGGTACCAAAAATAAAGCAGCCAATTCAGTAGCATCAGCTGCAATAAGGGCTCGGTGTCATTATGTTAATAAAAAATGGCTCGGTGGTATGTTAACGAATTGGTCCACTACAGAAATGAGACTTCATAGGTTCAGGAACTTGAGATCGGAACAAAATACGGGGAAACTCAATTGTCTCCCGAAAAGAGATGTAGCAATGTTGAAGAGGCAATTATCTCACTTGCAAACCTATCTGGGCGGGATCAAATATATGACGGGGTTACCCGATATTGTAATCATCGTTGATCAGCAAGAAGAATATACGGCTCTTCGAGAATGTCTCACTTTGGGGATTCCAACAATTTGTTTAATCGATACAAATTGTGACCCGGATCTCGCAAATATTCCGATTCCAGCGAACGATGACGCTATAGCTTCAATCCGATTGATTCTTAACAAATTAGTATCCGCAATTTGTGAGGGCGGTTCTAGCTATATAAGAAATTGTTGATTAATAATAGGATAAGTCAATGACTTTGGAAACTCCATAAATTGATTGAATCGGTTACTATCCCTGAGTCTCAAAAAAGAGATCAAAATCACTGGGGATATTATGTGATCACTTGGGATCCGAAATATACGATTGATTCAAAGTAGACGAGTTGAGAAAGAGATACGAGATGGCTGAATCAAAATAATTCCTTTTTAAGTTCCATTTATGTCAGAGGGCAATATGAATGTTTTACCCTGTTCCATCAACTCACTAAAAGTGTTATACGATATATCCGATGTGGAAGTAGGCCAACATTTTTATTGGCAAATAGGGGGTTTCCAAGTCCATGCCCAAGTACTTATCACTTCTTGGGTTGTAATTGCTATCTTATTAGGTTCAGCCACTATAGCTGTTCGGAATCCACAAACCATTCCAACCGACGGTCAGAATTTCTTCGAATATGTCCTCGAATTCATTCGAGACTTGAGCAAAACTCAGATTGGAGAAGAATATGGTCCTTGGGTTCCCTTTATTGGAACTATGTTCCTATTTATTTTTGTTTCTAACTGGTCAGGTGCCCTTTTACCCCGGAAAATCATACAGTTACCGCATGGAGAGTTAGCTGCACCCACGAATGATATAAATACTACTGTTGCTTTAGCTTTACCTACGTCAGTGGCATATTTCTATGCGGGTCTTACCAAAAAAGGATTGGGTTATTTCGGTAAATACATTCAACCAACTCCAATACTTTTACCAATTAACATCCTAGAAGATTTCACAAAACCCTTATCACTTAGTTTTCGACTTTTCGGGAATATATTAGCGGATGAATTAGTAGTTGTTGTTCTTGTTTCTTTAGTACCTTCGGTGGTTCCTATACCTGTCATGTTCCTTGGATTATTCACAAGCGGGATTCAGGCTCTTATTTTTGCAACTTTAGCCGCAGCTTATATAGGTGAATCCATGGAGGGTCATCATTGACTAGCTTCCGAAATGGTCTTAAAAAAAAGCTTATCCCAACTCATACCGGTATATACGATCTAGAATAGGAGCAAAAAAAAAATGTATGATATTAGAGAATTAAAAAAAAGTAAGGGGGGTCGAGCTGGGTATATGTAAGGGCTCTAAGCCAATCCCTGTATATGTTTCGAAGAATGATTCTAGAATCCGGTTCAATAGAAGATACGGATGGTTTACGTTATTAAAGAAACAATGTATATGTGATATTAGATATTCACTAGTTATATATGGGCTATCCATATATATTATTTCCCATCCCACTGAATTTAGACGGATTCCAATGCAAGCCCTTCCGTTTTATCTGTGACTGTGGATTGAATGAATAAACAAATGAAGTCAAGCATGCATATAGAAGAGAAAGAGCGAAGAATTGAAAGAATGGAATGGTTCGGAACAAAGAAATGGAAGAACTGGAATCATATAGATTTACAAAGACTCCACGGATAGAAACTAAAAACGAGATATCGAAGTAGCTCTGATGATTCAGTAATATTATTATTTCAATTCAGAGTTCTTAGTTCTTTTTTTTTTTCGGATAGATCTTAAGTGATGGAATAATGAAGTAATAATTCATCGGTTGATTGTATCATTAACCATTTCTTTTTTTTGGTGCGAGGAACTTAATATGAATCCATTGATTTCTGCCGCTTCCGTTATTGCTGCTGGATTGGCTGTGGGACTTGCTTCTATTG